TTGTTTTCTGACGAATTGTATACTGATTGGAGTTTTATCAATGAACTAAAAAGAAGAAATTTAAGTAAGGAGTTTATAAATAGAGTCGAATCTTTAGATAAGGAATCTTTTGATCTGGGCATACTTGAAAAAAGGACTCGATTCTCTAATAATGAAACTAAAAGAAAATACTTGCCTAAAATATATGATCCTTTCTTGCATGGACCCTACCGCGGAAGAATCAAAAAAAGGTTTTCACCTTTAAGCATAAATCAAACTTCTAAAAAAAAAAACACGGATCCTTTTTGGATAAATAAGATTCATGCTATACTTCTTACTACTGATTATCACGAATTTCAACAGACAATAGATACACTCAATATAAAATCATTATCAACAGAAAAAGAACTTTCTTTATTGACAGAAAGAGAAGATGAACAGGGAAATATCGATTCCGAGGATCGAGTCAAAATTTTGAAATTTTTATTCAATATAGTTATAACTAATCCCAACAATCAAACAATTAGAAAAAAATCTATTGGAATAAAAGAAATAAGTAAAAAAGTTCCTCGATGGTCATACAAATTAATCGACGATTTAGAACAACAGGAGGGAGAAACCGAGGAAAACGTAACAGCAGAGCATGAAATTCGTTCAAGAAAATCCAAGCGCGTAGTTATTTTTACTAATAACCAGTCAAACGCCGATACTTATACTAATACTACTTATACTAATACCAAGGATGCTAATGATCCTGATCAAACAGACGAAGTGGCTTTGATACGCTATTCGCAACAATCGGATTTTCGTCGAGACATAATAAAAGGTTCCATGCGTGCCCAAAGACGTAAAACAATTACTTGGGAACTGTTTCAAGCAAATGTGCATTCCCCACTTTTTTTGGACAGAGTAGACAAACCCCTCTTTTTTTCTTTTGATATTTCTGGGCCGATGAAACTAATGTCTCGAAATTGGATATGGAAAAACAACGAATCCAAAATTTATGATTATACAGAAAAAAAGATTGAGAAAAAAGACGAGGACAAAAGAGAAAAATACAAAAGAGAAGAGAAAATGCGGATAGACATAGCAGAAGCTTGGGATAGCATTTTACTTGCTCAAGTAATAAGGGGCTCCGTGTTAATAACCCAATCGATTCTTAGAAAATATATTATATTACCTTCATTGATAATAGCTAAAAACATTGCCCGTATGTTATTATTTCAATTTCCTGAGTGGTCCGAGGATTTAAAGGATTGGAATCGAGAAATGCATGTTAAATGCACTTATAATGGTGTTCAATTATCCGAAACAGAATTTCCAAAAAACTGGTTAACAGACGGTATTCAAATCAAGATCCTATTTCCTTTTTGCCTGAAACCTTGGCACAGATTAAAACTACAACCCTCTCATAAAGATCCAATGAAAAAAAAGAAAGGTCAAAAGAATGATTTTTGCTTTTTAACGGTTTGGGGAATGGAAACTGAACTACCTTTCGGTTCTCCTCGAAAACGGCGTTCGTTTTTTGATCCTATTTTTAAAGAACTAAAAAAAAAAATTAAAAAATTGAAAACTAAATGTTTTATAGCTTTAACAATTTTAAAAGAAAGAACTAAATTGTTTCCAAAAGTCTCAAAAGAAACAAAAAAATGGATCACTCAAAGCATTCTATTTTTAAAGGGAATAATAAAAGAACTTTCAAAAATAAATCCAATCCCATTTTTGGGGTTGAGAGAAATATATGAATTGGGCGAAACTAAAAAGGATTCGATAATCAGTAATAAGATGATTCACAAATCATCCCTTCAAATTCAATCTATGGAGTGGACAAATTATTCATTAACAGAAAAAAAAATAAAAGATCTGACTAAGAGAACAAACACAATCAAAAATCAAATAGAAAAAATTATAAAAGACAAGAAAAACGAATTTCTAAATCAAGAAACAAATAGTAGTTCGACCAAAATAAGTTATCAGGATAAAATATTAGAATCATCAAAAAAAATTTTGAAAATATTAAAAAGAAGAAATATTCGATTAATCCGTAAATTCTATTTTTTTATAAAATTTTTCATTGAAAAGATATACATAGATATTTTTCTATATATCATTAATATTCCAAGAACCAATACACAACTTTTTCTTGAATCAACAAAAAAAATGATTGATAAATTCATTTACAATAACGAATCAAATCAAGAAAGAATTAATAAAACAAATAAAAATACAATTCATTTTATTTCAACTATAAAAAACTCACTTTCTAATATTAGAAATAAAAATGCAAAAGCTTTTTGTGACTTATCCTCCCTCTCACAAGCATATGTATTTTACAAATTATCACAAACCCAAGTTATTAGTTTTTATAAATTCAAACCTATCCTTCAATATAACGGAACATCTCTTTTTCTTAAAAATGAAATAAAAGATTATTTTGAAGAACAAGGAATATCTCATTCCAGATTAAGACATCATTATGGGTTAAGACAGAAAATCTTTTGGCATTCTGGAATGAAGGAATGGAAAAACTGGTTAAGGAGTCATTATGAATATGATTTATTTAAGAGTAGATGGCTTAGATTAGTACCAGGACAATGGCGAAATAGAGTCAATCAACACTATATGGCTCAAAATAAAGATTTAACAAAATGGGATTCAGATGAAAAAGAAATATTACTTCATTACGAAAAAAAAAATGATTTTCAAGCGAATTCATTACTTAATCAAGAATATAAACTGAATCAAGAACAAAAATATAAAAAATATAATTTTAAAAAACACTATGGATATGATTTTTTATCATATAAATCTATTAATTATCAAGATAAGAGGGACTCATATACTTATGGATCACCATTACAAGTAAATAAGAGGGAAGAGATTTCTTATAATTACAACATGGATAAACGCAAATTTTTTGATACACTGGGAGCTATCCCTATCCAGAATTATCTAGGAGAAGACGATATTCTAGATGCTACGGGAAAATTTTGGCATAGAAAATTTATTAATTGGAGAATTCTTCATTTTTGTCTTAGAAATAAGTCCGATATTGAGTCCTGGGTCGATACCAGTACCGAGAGTAACAAAACTATTAAGACTGTGGTTAATAATTATCAAATAATTGATAAAATTAATAAGAGGGACCCTTTTTATTTCACGATTTATCAAGATCAAGAAAGCAACCCATCCAATCAAAAGGGCTTCTTTTTTGATTGGATGGGAATGAATGAAGAAATACTAAGTCGTCCTATGTCGAATCTGGAACTTTGGTTCTTCCCAGAATTTGTGCTACTATATAATGCATATAAGCTTAAACCATGGATCATACCAATAAAACTACTTCTTTTAAATTTTAATGGAAATGGAAGCATTAATAAAAATATTATTGAAAATAAAAAAAGGGACCCCCTTATAGCTATAGCACCGAATGAAAAAAAAATTCTTGGATTAGAGAATCGAAATCAAGAAGAAAAAGAACCCATAGGTGAAGGGGATCTTGTATCAGATGCACAAAAACAAGGAAATTTTAGATCCGTTCTCTCAAACCAAGAAAAAGATGTTGAAGAAGATTATGGTAAATCAGACAGAAAAAAACGTAGAAAGAAAAAGAAGAGCAACGCGGAAGCAGAGCTTGATTTCTTCCTAAAAAGGTATTTGCGTTTTCAATTGAGATGGGATGATTCTTTAAATCAAAGAATAATCAATAATATCAAAGTATATTGTCTCTTGCTTAGACTGATAAATCCAAACGAAATTGTTATATCCTCTATTCAAAGGGGAGAAATGAATCTGGATATTTTGATGATTGAGAAGGATTTAACTCTTAGAGAATTAATGAAAAAAGGAATATTGATTATCGAACCAATTCGCCTGTCTGTAAAAAATGATGGACAATTTATTCTATATCAAACTATAAGTATTTCATTGGTTCATAAAAATAAACACCAAATTAATCAAAGATACCAAGAAAAAAACTATATTGATAAAAAGAATTTTGATGAATCCATTGCAAGACATCAAAAAATGACTGAAAATAAAGACAAAAATCATTATGATTTGTTTGTTCCTGAAAATATTTTATCCCCTAACCACCGGAGAGAATTGCGAATTCGAATTTCTTTCAATTCAAGGGAAAAAAATGGTATGCATAGAAATCCAGTATTTTTAAATAATGTAAAAAACTGTGGTCAAGTTTTGAATAAAAACAAACATCTTGATAGTGATAAAAAGAAACTAATTAAATTAAAGCTCTTTCTTTGGCCCAATTATCGATTAGAAGATTTAGCTTGTATGAATCGCTATTGGTTTAATACTAATAATGGCAGTCGTTTCAGTATGGTAAGGGTACATATGTATCCGCGTTTGAAAATTCGTTAATGGTACATTTTCCCATATATTATGTATGTACCATGTTAGGTCTATGAAAACAAATAGATGGGCACAAGGATTGTCTTACATTCCATTCTGATACATGATACTAATTTAATGACATACATATCAATTAGATCGACAAATGAATCAATTAGATCGACAAATGAATCAACAAAATCCTCTTATTTGAACTCTAAAATTTTCTCTTTTGTAGAAATAGAAATATATTACTCTTTTGTATCCCTATACGAATCAAATTGAAAACCGGATTGATTAATTTGATTTGAAAAAATTATAAAGTTCATAACGAACTTCAAATCATTGTGCATATCAAAATGACTGGTATTATTATTACTGATCAGTAAAATTCACATTCAAAAAAAGGGGGGGGGAGAGACATTTTTGTTTTATGGTAAAAAATTCATTCATCTCAGTTATTTTTCAAGAAAAAAAAGAAGAAAACAAGGGGTCCGTTGAATTTCAAATAGTCAGTTTCACCAATAAGATACGAAGACTTACTTCACATTTGGAATTGCACAAAAAAGACTATTTATCTCAGAGAGGTCTACGTAAAATTCTAGGAAAACGTCAACGGATGCTGTCTTATTTATCAAAGAAAAATAAAATACGTTATAAAGAATTAATTAGCGAGTTGGATATTCGGGAATCAAAAAATCGTTAATTTGAAAAATTTGAATTTGTCGATTTATTAGATTTTTCATTTTGATGTACTTCTTTTCGTTTTCAACAATTCAGGTAAGAATGAATCGAGGAAAAACTTATGAATCTATCAGCTACAGAAAAAGACCTTATGATAGTCAATATGGGACCTCACCACCCATCAATGCACGGTGTTCTTCGTCTCATCGTTACTCTAGATGGTGAAGATGTTGTTGACTGTGAACCAATATTAGGTTATTTACACAGAGGAATGGAAAAAATTGCGGAAAACCGAACAATTATACAATATTTGCCTTATGTAACACGTTGGGATTATTTAGCTACTATGTTCACGGAAGCAATAACCGTAAATGGACCAGAAAAATTGGGCAATATTCAAGTCCCTAAAAGAGCCAGCTATATCAGAGTAATTATGTTGGAGTTGAGTCGTATAGCTTCTCATCTATTATGGCTTGGACCTTTTATGGCCGATATTGGTGCACAGACCCCCTTTTTCTATATTTTCAGAGAAAGAGAATTAGTCTACGATCTATTCGAAGCTGCCACCGGTATGAGAATGATGCATAATTATTTTCGGATCGGAGGAGTATCGGCCGATCTACCTTATGGCTGGATAGATAAATGTTTGGATTTCTGCGATTATTTTTTAACAGGAATTGTTGAATATCAAAAACTTATTACGCGAAATCCTATTTTTTTAGAACGAGTTGAAGGGGTAGGCGTTATTGGTGGAGAAGAAGCAATAAATTGGGGTTTATCCGGCCCAATGCTACGAGCATCTGGAATCAAATGGGATCTTCGTAAAGTTGATCATTATGAGTGTTACGACGAATTTGATTGGGAAATCCAGTGGCAAAAAGAAGGAGATTCATTAGCTCGTTATTTAGTCCGAATCAGTGAAATGACGGAATCCATAAAAATAATTCAACAGGCCCTGGAAGGAATTCCGGGAGGTCCCTATGAGAATTTAGAACTCCGATGCTTTGATCGAGAAAGGGATCCAGAATGGAATGATTTTGAATATCGATTCATTAGTAAAAAACCTTCTCCTACATTTGAATTACCGAGACAAGAACTTTATGCGAGAATGGAAGCCCCAAAGGGAGAATTAGGAATTTTTCTGATAGGGGATCAAAGTGGTTTTCCTTGGAGATGGAAAATTCGCCCGCCGGGTTTTATCAATTTGCAAATTCTTCCTCAATTAGTTAAAAGAATGAAATTGGCTGATATTATGACGATACTAGGTAGCATAGATATCATTATGGGAGAAGTTGATCGTTGAAATGATAATTTATACAACAGAAGTACAAGATATCAATTCCTTTTACAGATTGGAATCTTTAAAAGAGGTCTATGGGATCATATGGATGTTTGTCCCTATTTTGACTCTTGTATTGGGAATCACAATAGGTGTACTAGTAATTGTATGGTTAGAAAGAGAAATATCTGCAGGAATACAACAACGTATTGGGCCTGAATACGCCGGTCCTTTGGGAATTCTTCAAGCTCTAGCAGATGGAACAAAACTGCTTTTCAAAGAGAATATTCTTCCATCTAGAGGAAATACTCGTTTATTCAGTATTGGACCGTCTATAGCAGTCATACCCATTTTACTAAGTTTTTCAGTAATTCCTTTTAGCTCTCGCCTTATTTTAGCCGATCTCAATATCGGTATTTTTTTATGGATTGCCATTTCAAGTATTGCTCCTGTTGGACTTCTTATGTCAGGATACGGATCAAATAATAAATATTCCTTTTTAGGTGGTCTGCGAGCTGCTGCTCAATCGATTAGTTATGAAATACCATTAACTCTATGTGTTTTATCAATATCTCTACGTGCGATTCGTTGAAATATAAACTTTTCTTTTCCCTATTCCTTTCGTTCTAGAAAATAAGCTGAATGGATTGAATAGATATCTTCGTTTTTTATTATCCTTCAGGTTGATAAACTAAATTAGATAGTTATATATGAGTGAAAGAAAGCAGCTTATAAATTCGCAGTAAATTAAACAAAAAAATGGAATCTCATTTCCTATGTACAAGAGTTAAGTGGAAGAAAACGTAAGCGGAACCCCAAGACGGGTTGATTAGTCAATCTAGCTTGAAGCGGGCTCAAAAGATCAACCGTATAGAGGTTTGGCTATCTTTTGTATGGATTCCCAGACATGTATTGCCAAACCAAACGGGGGATTGAACAAAAAAAATGAGTGGATGGTTAGGAACACCAAAATACACAAAGGATTAGTAATGGAGATTATGTAAATTATATAAAACGATATTTCTGGATAACATAAAAAGAATACTAATTGGGGCTTTAAATTAGTAGAAATGAGTAGGCAGTACTTCCCACGATTCCGGTCCAGAGTATGCTCCTATCCACCGATTAAAGTAATGACTATCAGGAACGAAATAATCCTTTACTATTTTTTAGTTTAAGCCCCCATTCGTAGTTTTCTCAAATCAGAAAGAAGAATAGGAACGAAAAATAAAGAATAAAAAAGAAATCTTTTTTTTTTTCTTTCTTTCATATATATAGAGAGATATAATCCGTGTCAGGATTTATGAGCTAATGTAATGTTTATTTCATTTTTTTCGTAATCGAAAACAATGGGTTGAAATATCTATTGCTATTTCTACAAGAAGTATTTTATTGAAGGCTTAAGTTATTACTCAACAAATAAAAATTGAAATTATTAACGGGCGAGATCAATTCAGAAGCACTTTTTTTATTCTTCATAATATAGCAGACAGAATTCCATTGGTATAATTTTGGACCTTCCAATCAGTTTTTCTCTATCTATTCTACAACCATACGAAGAGAAATAATACTGATTTGATTCGGTCCTTAAATTTATTTGTGACCCACGAGGAGCCGTATGAGGTGAAAACCTCATGTACGGTTTTGGACTAGCGATGGAAACAGTGATGTTATCATCGACTATAATTATCTAACAGTTCAAGTACAGTTGATATAGTTGAGGCGCAATCAAAATATGGGTTTTGGGGATGGAATTTGTGGCGTCAGCCAATAGGGTTTATCGTTTTTCTAATTTCTTCTCTAGCAGAATGTGAGAGATTACCTTTTGATTTACCAGAAGCCGAGGAAGAATTAGTAGCAGGGTATCAAACCGAATATTCGGGTATCAAATTTGGTTTATTTTACGTTGCTTCCTATCTAAATTTATTACTTTCTTCGTTATTTGTAACAGTTCTTTACTTGGGGGGTTGGAATATTTCCATTCCGTACGTATTCGTCCCTGAGCTATTTGAAATAAATAAAATGAATGGAATCTTTGGAACGACAATTGGTATCTTTATTACATTAGCTAAAACTTATTTGTTTTTGTTTCTTTCTATCGCAACAAGATGGACTTTACCTAGGTTAAGAATGGACCAATTATTAAATCTTGGATGGAAATTTCTTTTACCCATTTCTCTCGGTAATCTATTATTAACAACTTCTTTCCAACTTCTTTCACTGTAAAGAAAAAAAGAATACGAGATTCATGACTTGGTTCAAACAAGAGAAAGAAACAAACATAAAATTATTCATAGATATTCACGATATGTTCCCTATGGTAACTGGGTTCATGAATTATGGCCACCAAACAGTCCGAGCAGCAAGGTACATTGGTCAAGGTTTCATGATTACCTTATCCCACGCAAATCGTTTACCCGTAACTATTCAATACCCTTATGAAAAATTAATCACATCAGAGCGTTTCCGCGGGCGAATCCATTTTGAATTTGATAAATGCATTGCTTGTGAAGTATGTGTTCGTGTATGCCCTATAGATCTGCCTGTTGTTGATTGGAAATTTGAAACGGATATTCGAAAAAAACGATTGCTTAATTACAGTATTGATTTCGGAATTTGTATATTTTGTGGTAACTGCGTTGAGTATTGTCCAACAAATTGTTTATCAATGACTGAAGAATATGAACTTTCTACTTACGACCGTCACGAATTGAATTATAATCAAATTGCTTTGGGCCGTTTACCAATGTCAGTAATTGACGATTATACAATTCAAACAATTTTGAATTCGCCTCAAAGAAAAACTGAGTAAGTAAGCCTACTAGTCTATTAACTATTAAAAAGAAATTTCCAATTCTTTTAAGGTTCCATTTTGGTTTAAGTTAAAAGAATGTTTGGTTTGAATTAAAAGAATGAGGCCTTTCTCTTTGTTTGGTCAATAAATAAAAATTCAATTACAAATTAACCGGTTGATAAGAATTTCGAATTCATTTTTATTGAAAATCTATTAATATATTCGTAATTATTTCGAAATATATAGTTTCAAAAAACAAAATACCCTTTCGAACCGAACAAAAAAAAAACAGAATCAAAAACGAAACTTGTACTTAGATCAATTCACACCTAATAGATTAGGATTTTATTCAATTAGGAACGTATCATAAAAAAAAAAATTCCTGGTCGTGTCAATAAGATCATGAAAAGCATTTCGATTTATTTATCTCTTATTTTACATATAATGGATTTGCCTGGACCAATACACGATTTTCTTTTAGTTTTTCTGGGATCGGGTCTTATATTAGGGGGCCTGGGAGTGGTATTACTTACCAATCCAATTTATTCTGCCTTTTCGTTGGGATTGGTTCTTGTTTGTATATCCTTATTCTATATTCTCTCAAATTCTCATTTTGTAGCTGCTGCCCAGCTCCTTATTTATGTGGGAGCCATAAATGTTTTAATCCTATTTGCTGTGATGTTCATGAATGGTTCAGAATATTATAAAGATTTTAATCTGTGGACCATTGGGAATGGCCTTACTTCGTTGGTTTGTACAAGTATTCTTGTTTCGCTAATTACTACTATATTAGATACATCATGGTACGGGATTATTTGGACTACAAGATCAAACCAAATTATAGAACAAGATTTGATAAGTAATAGTCAACAAATTGGAATTCATTTAGCAACAGATTTTTTTCTTCCATTTGA